GCACGAAAGAGAAAATGTACTAGTGGATGTTAGGAATTGAAATCTTTGGAATCTGTAAACGGGGCGGATGTAGCCAAGTGGATTAAGGCAGTGGATTGTGAATCCACCATGTGCGGGTTCAATTCCCGTCATTCGCCCGGCCCCTCACTCAGTAAACTCAGTAAAAAACTACAAGGTAAATTACATATATATATAGAGGGTGTCCGGTAACCATGTATGGAAGGGTATAATCAGCAATTTGACAGCAAAAGCAATAAGAAATAGAATATAGAGGAATACTTCGATTCTATATAGAATCGAAATGGAAGATAGAGTAAGTAGTAAAGGAAGTTTCATTCGACTTGGCCCATCGCCATTAACAAATTACATATAATCGCCATTAACAAATTGCATATACAAGAATATATTTCTTTTTTTTTTTAGTTTTCAACACTATTTTAATTTTTATGATTCAAAACCAAAAGGAGGAGGTTTCGAATATGCACACTGAAAATCAGTTAAAGAGACGTAGAAATCGGAGAGATGATTTCTTTTTTTGGTTTGTAGTGGAATTGAGAGAACTCTTGCGAGAGCTGGAGACTTCTCCCGATTTTTCATGGACTAAATTAAAGTTACTGGGATTTTTCATTCGGATATTTTTCAATCAAGAGCGCTTTATAAAACTCTTGGACTTGCGAATTTGGATTCTCTTACTTTCACGCAATTCACAAGGTTCATTAAGCAATCGGATCAAGGGTGTAGTAAAGTGTTTACCACTATTTGTAGTAGTGTTCCTTATTTATCGTCTTAGGAATTCGAATTTTATCGAAAGGAAGAATCTCTTTTTGAGAGAGCTTCTTCCTATACCTATGAATTCCATTGGACCCAGAAATGATACATTGGAAGAATCTTTTTGGTGTTCCAATATCAATAGATTGATTGTTTCACTCCTTTTTCTTCCAAAAGGAAAAAAGATCTCTGACAGCTCTTTCTTGGATAGTAAAGAGATGGATGATCCGATCTGCAAGGAGTCTAGCCAATTGAAGGGATCTTCTGATCAATCTGGATATTCCCCAATGTGCGGACTATTCACGGAAGGTGAGAAGGAGATGAATAAGCATCTCCTTCCGGAAGAAATCGAAGAAGTTCTTGGGAGTCCTACAATATCCATTTGTTCTTTTTTCTCTGACCGATTGTCAGAACTTCATCTGCGTTCGAATCCTACGGGTAGGCCCGCTAGAGATCCGAAATTGTTGAAGAAAAAGAAAGAACAAGATGTTTCTTTTGTCGCTTTGAGGCGAGCGGAAAAGAAAGAAATAGTGAATCTATTCAAGATGATTAGGCATTTACAAAATACTGTCTCAATTCATTCTATTTCCTCAGATCCGGGATGGGACTCCGAAGCAGAAGAGAGATTTCAAGAAATGGCAAATCTTTTCATTCTATCAATAACCGAGGCGGATCGGGTGTATCATAAGGGATTTTCTTTTTTTATTGATTCCTACGGATTGGATCAAAAACAATTCTTGAATGAGGTATTCAACTCCAGGGATGAATCGAAAAAGAAATCTTTATTGGTTCTACCTCCTATTTTTTATGAAGAGAATGAATTTTTTTATCGAAGGATCACAAAAAAATGGGTCGAGGCAGTCAATCAATACGGATTGATCCGAAATCTGATTCAAATCCAATATAACACCTATGGGTACATAAAAAATGTATTGAATCAATTCTTGTTAATGAATAGATCCGATCGCAACTTTGAATATGGAATTCAAAGAGATCAAATAGGAAATGATACTCTGAATCATAGAACTCTAATGAGTTCTACGATCAACCAACATTTATCAAATTTAAAAAAAAGCCAGAAGAAGAAAGGGTTCGATCCTATTCTTTTTCTTTCTCGAACCGATAGATCCATGAATTGGAATCCTAATGCATCTAGGGCCAAATGGTCTGATGGCTTCAAGAATTTCCATGAACATTTGGAACATTTCATTTCTGAGGAAATGTGCCGTAAAAAAGATTTTGCTAAGTCACTTCCTTTCCTTTTGTCCAACTTACTTAACTTTGTGCCCAAGTTACTTAACAAGTTACTTAACAAGTTACTTAACTTGTTACTTAATTTTTTGTCATGGTTTCACAAGTTACGTAATTCGATTGATTGGTCTGAGTTGATCGACACAGAAGATTTTGCTACGTCACTTCGTTTCCTTTTGCCGAAGTTATTTGATTTCTACGAGTTACTTGTCTTACTTCGTTTCTTTGTGCCCAAGTTACTTAAATTTGTGCCCAAGTTACTTAACAAGGTACTTAATTCGATTGATTGGTCCAAGTCATTTATTTTTTTGTCTAACTCACTTCCTTTTTTCTTTGTGAGTTTCGGGAATATCCCCATTTATAGGTCCGAGATCCGTATCGTGAAAGGTCCGACAGGTTTTCGAAGCGTTAAATGGAAACGGGATACTTCCGAAAAATCGAAGATCAATCGAGGAGCCATATCACCATTTTTCTTCAACAGGAAATCTTTTGATAACACGGATTCTTCCTATTTCTCAAGGATATGCCACGATCAAGACAATTGGCTGAATCCCGTGAAACCATTTGATAGAAGTTCCTTGATATCTGCTTTTTATAAAGCAAATCGACTTCGATTCTTGAATAATCTACATCAGTTCCCTTTCTATTGTAAGAAAAGATTCCCTTTTTATGTGGAAAAGGCCCGTATCAAGAATTATGATTTTACATATGGACAATTCTTGAATACCTTGTTCATTCGCAACAAAATCTTTTCTTTGTGCGGCGGTAAAAAAAAAAAACATGCCTTTTTGGAGAGAGATACTATTTCACCAAATTTTCTATTCTTGGACAAATCTTTCCATTTTCCAATTCGATACGACCCGTTCGTTCGTAGTTATTCGATCGCAGACATTTCTGGAACACCTGGAACAGAGGGCCAAATAGAAAATTTGGAAAGAACTTATTGTCAACTTCTTTCGGATATGAATCTATCTGATTCAGAAAGGGAGAACTTGTATCAGTATCTCTTAAACATGGGTTTGACTCACACTGCATGTTTTGAGAAAGATTTTCCATCTGAAAAGAGGAAAAAACGGAATCCTGGTCTAAAGGAACGCGTTGAACAAGCGGAGATGGATAGAATCCTTCGACGAGCTACTGCTTTTTCAATTCTCTCAAAATGGAATCTATTCAAAAAATATATGCCATGGTTCCTTACTTCAACAGGGTACAAATATCTAAAATTGATATTTTTAGATACCGTTTCAGACCTATTACCGATACTAATACTAAGGATTCACAAATTTGTATCCGTTTTTCGTGATATTATGCATCGATCAGGGCGAATTCTTAAGAAAAAATTGGGTCTTCCCCAATGGGATCTGATAAGTGAGATTTCGAGTAATTGTTTACCTAATTTTCATTTTCTTCTGTCCGCAGGAATGATTCATCGAAATAATGAGTCACCATTGATATGGACACATCTGAGATCCCAAAATGCTGGGGAGTTGGCCTATTCAACCGTTTTCCTTCTTCTTGTTGCTGGATATCTCGTTTGTACACATCTTCTCGTTACTTCCCGAGCCTGTAGTGAGTTACAGACAGACTTCAAAAAGGTCAAATTCTTGATGATTCCATCATACATGATTGAGTTGCAAGAACTTCTGGATAGGTATCCTCGATCTGAACGGAATTATTTAAAGAATATCTTTGTAGTTGCTCTGGAACAATTAGGAAATTTTCTAGCAAAAATACGCAACATGCTGTGGGGTGGTGGTCCCGCTTATAGGGTCAAATCAATACGCTCTAATAAGATATTTTGGAATATCAATCTCATCGATCTCATAAGTATCATACCAAATCCCATTAATCTAATCACTTTTTCGATAAATACAAGACATCTGAGCCATAGAAGTAAGGCTCTTTTTTTGTTTCTAATACAAAAAAACGTGAACAGTGATTGGATTGATGATCAAATAGAATCCTTTATCTCGACCAGTGAGTTGGTTGAGGATAAAGAAAGAGATTTATTCCATCATTTCGTCACCTTAACGACAGAAAAAAGGATTGATCAAATTCTATTGAGTCTGACTCATAGTGATCATTTATCAAAGAATGACTCCGGTTATCAAATGATTGAAGAGCCGGGAGCAATTTACTTACGATACTTAGTTGACATTCATAAAAAGTTTCTAATGAATTATGAGTTCAATGCACTCTGTTTAGCGGAAAGACGTATATTTCTTGCTCATTATCAGACAATCACTTATTCAGAAACCTCGTGTGGGGCAAATAGTTTTCATTTCCGAAAACCTTTTTCGCTCCGCTTAGCCCTATCCCCCTCTAGTGGTATTTTATTGATAGGTTCTCTAGGAACTGGACGATCCTATTTGGTCAAATACCTAGCGGCAAACTCCTATCTTCCTTTAATTAGGGTATTTCTGAACAAGTCAATGGTTAACCAGTATAAGTTTCGGGATTTGCCTATTGATGAGGAGTTTGATGAGGATAGTGATGAGGGTAGTGATGACGCTATTGATGTTCGTGAGGATATTGATGAGGATATTGATGTTCATGATATCATCTTTGATACGGAGTGGGAGACTCGAACTAGCATGAATATGTATCTGATGCTGGAACTAGACAAAATTTATATCGCCCTTCAATTCAAATTCGCAAAAGCAATGTCTCCTTGCATAATATGGATTCCAAACATTCATGAGCTGGATGCGAAGGAGTCGAATTACTTATCCCTGGGTCTATTAGTGAACCATCTCTCCAGGGATTGTGAAAGATCTTCCACTCAAAATAGTCTTGTTATTGCTTCGACTCATATTCCGCAAAAAGTGGATCCCGCTCTAATAGCCCCGAATAAGTTACATACATGCATTAAGATACGAAGACTTCTTATTCCACAACAACGAAAGTTGTTTTTCACTCTTTCATATACTAGGGGATTTCACTTGGAAAAGAAAATGCTCCATACTAAGGGATTCGGGTCC